CTTCAGTATCATATATTTTATTACTTTATAGTTTACTCTTTCATTTTCTCTTAAAAAAATTCTTAGTAGGAAATTCAATACAATAGTCAATTAAAATCTTAGAATAATAATTCTAATAATAAGAGACTGTAAATGAAAGTCTCTTTCTCGCACTCATTTTCATTTTACATCACATTGTCGGAACAAATTTCGGTAAAGAAAGAGAATAGGTATTTATTTCTAAGTTATCCTAGAAAATATCTAGGAACAAGAAGATTTAATCGGCAATATCGACAGATTACCGCGTAGTCCAAAGAGATATGAAAATGAAAAAAAAGCCTCACTGTTCAAAATTTGAATTTGAATATCAGAATAGTGGATATAAGCCTGATTCAAGGGGTTAGGTCCACTTACTTTTGTTGATTTCTCATTGATTTGATTGCAATAATAAAAAATAGGCAATGAGGAATATTTTGAGATTCAAGTAGACAACTTATTATTGTTCATTATAAACTTAATAGTATTAAGTTTAATATATGTTAAATGTTAAAGATAACAAACATAATATCAAATGTTCAACCCTTAATAATTACTATAACTAGAAATTCATTCTAATTAATATAATTAAACTATATCTATATTAATTAGAATGAAAAGAATTCTATTAATAGAATTTCTTACTTTTTTATTACAAATATCAAAAAATCTCTATTCTCCCTTCAAATATGAATACTAACATGGTATTTTTATGAAAAACCAAAGCCCCTTATCGGATTTGAACCGATGACTTACGTCTTACCATGACGTTACTCTACCACTGAGTTAAAAGGGCATGTTTGATTCAATTCCTGAATCAGCCGCCAGTCACTATGTATTCAGTGTATATATTATATATTATTATATGTATATAAAATATGTATATAAATAAATCTTATACTCTTATACATATGAATATATCTTATGCGTTCTAATATATTTTAAACGTATAGCGGTTCACTCAGGAACGATAAATTAGAGTTCCATAATTGATAGGGTATACTTTTAAGTAGAAGTAAAAAAGGGTTTTTTTATTTCAAAAATATAAATGCAAGGAATTTTTTTAAGCCAGACCCTGATTGCCATCATAACGAAATTCATTTGATTGATATATGTACCTAAATCCAAAATATTTCATCGAATCATTAATAAAGCTATTATGCTTGTCCCCCAAACCAAATTCTTATATAAAAATATAAAAAAAATAAATTAAAATAAAAATAAATAATATTAAAAAAAAAAAAGAAAATAGGTTTCTTTATTGAATTTACGATTCCATTATCATTATATTGACAATTTCAAAAAACTCTTCATACTATGATCATAGTATGATGGCGGTTGTGCAAGTATGCCCCCATCGTCTAGCGGTTCAGGACATCTCTCTTTCAAGGAGGCAGCGGGGATTCGACTTCCCCTGGGGGTAGGGTACTACGAAAGGAAGTTGATCGTGGATTATCACAAAGCCTGGATTGATTTTTCCCGGGTCGATGCCCGAGTGGTTAATGGGGACGGACTGTAAATTCGTTGGCAACATGTCTACGCTGGTTCAAATCCAGCTCGGCCCAATAATTCGCCGATCCACCATGAAATGATATAATATAACCCATCTGTTCTTCTTGTTCTTCTTCATAAATGCTCGCAATAGAAAAAACGTAAAATTTTTAGATTAAGATATATCAATATCTTAGCTTTACCAATATGGCTATTTATTTTTTCCAACAAGTTTTGGTCTTGCTTTGGTCTTGCTAATGATCTAGATTCATATCAAGATCTGCAAGCGTAAAGGAAAAAAAAGGCCTTTTTCTTTGAAAGATTGACTGTCCAATTGATTTGGAAATAATGAAAAGATTGGGATTATTAGTAATTCATGCCACCCTTTGTAAAGAACATATCCATATTGAAAGTATTTGAGTGAAATCATAGGAATATCTATACTGTACACTTTATTTTATTCTGTTATTGCCTTGGGATTGTAGTTCAATTGGTCAGAGCACCGCCCTGTCAAGGCGGAAGCTGCGGGTTCGAGCCCCGTCAGTCCCGATGGATCCAAATCCACTAAAAAAATACAGCAATTCATCCTTTCTTTTCTATAAACTAGTGCTCGCGCCCTATACAATCATTTAATGAAATATTATCAAATCATCAAACCGTCCTACCGTTGCTTCTAATTCACAGAAAAAAGAACGGATGAACAAGAATGAAAAATTTTAATAAAAAGAAAATAAAGTGAAAGGTGTTTTTGATTGTATCAGGAATTTACGTTGGAATTCAGTATAGTATGGATAAAAGATCTTCCTGTGTTATACTATTCAATTCTTGACGATGAATCAATTTGTCAGATATTCTTATTCATGCTATTGATCCGATTCGATTACATCGAGTGTAATTCATATTCAGTCCATTGAATTTCTAGACAAAAGATTTATCATCTCTATGGGATTAAATCCCGAGTTATTGCGAATTAAAAAAATGAAATAACAAAATTATGGAAGTAAATATTCTCGCATTTATTGCTACTGCACTGTTCATTCTAGTCCCTACTGCTTTTTTACTTATAATATACGTAAAAACAGTAAGTCAAAGTGATTAATTTGAATTAAAAATGAAACTTGTGACTTTTTAGTTCGTATCAATGATTGAAGAAAATAAATAAAAAGGATTCAAATTTCGCGTTTTAACTCAAACAATCGAACTCTACTCATCAGTATTCTATCAAAGCAGTAGTCTATGAGATACTATATTATCTAGTATGGTAGAAAAATTTTTCTACCGTACTAGATAATATGGTACTGTATAAAGTTTATTGGAATGCAGATACAGGTTAGTTTAATATATATATATATATATATTTAATATATATATATATCAATCGCCAGTATTATCTTAGTATTATCTTCATAATTGATATATATATATATAGATATAAATTCATATATAATGTCCATAGTGTTATGTCCCAATTCTATTTCTTTGCTTCATCTATTCCTAGTTGATTTACCAATCAATCTGAAATAATCCCAAAGACAGCTTTTACTCTTCTGATTCTCTTTCATAGATTTCTGATTATTTTTAATATGAATTTCGATATCCATAGAAATAGAAAGATTCAAATCAATCAAGGAATATAAGGGGGTATGTTTCTATTATACTATTATAACTATTATAATAGAATAAAAAATATACTATAAAATTAAGTAATCTTATTGTTAGCATTCCCACAAAGAAGTAATTGATTGAGCTGTTGACAGAGGTTCTAGGGGTTCATGGGAACTTCTTTGGATTTAAAAAAAAAATTGATACAGTTTGATTCCTAAACTGAATTAGCAGTACTTCTAGAGTCCACTTCTTCCCCATACTACGAGTGAAAGGGAAAATGTAAAGACTACCATTAAAGCAGCCCAAGCGAGACTTACTATATCCATGTGAGTTTTGTCCTCGATCTCTATGAAGGAATTATTTAATTATTGTTCACTAATAATAGTAGAATTTCTATCGCATAGTCAAAGGGGAATTCTCATCCAACACCTTGATGAAACAATCCAATAAATCCAAATCCAATTAGAACGGTTATTATAATTCTAAGATTTATAGTATAATCATAAAACATTTAAGTACAATCAAAACAAAATACACAGAGACGTCCTTTGAAGTAGTATAAGTAACAAAAGAATGTTAATAACATGTCAGAATAATAAAACCTATTCTTTCTTTTGTCGCCTTTCATTAAGTCAAAAAAAAATATATATATATAGAATCAAGATAGATCATTATATATCGAATACCCCTATTTTATTTCTTTTTCTTTTATTTTATATAAATATTACCATCCCCAATTTGCCCTATGAAAGAACCGAAGACATATTATTATGTTCTTGACTCGAGGTTAAAAAAAGTGAAAATTGGTGTTTGTACTTTAATTTTTCACTTTCTATATTCACTTTCTATATTTCTATATACTTTGATTTAACTAAAAGTATATAGAAATATAGAAAGTGAAAGCTAATTAGCCATTCACATTCAAATTACTATTGATTGAATGCCAGAGTACTCAGAAACTTTCATGAGTATGGATACAAAGTGTTTTCGGTTCTTTCCGCAACTAAAAATGGAATTAGATCCCCCCCCCCCTATCCAATCTAATTCAAGACTCAGCCAGTAGCCACCCCATTAATGGCTATCATATAAAAATTTACCGGTTTTTTCACGACTATAATCTTTCCTTAAACCCTATAATTTAAGGCATTTTATAGAGCAGAACCCCCATAAATCAAGCAAGTATCCAGAGTCTTTTTTCTCCGTTTGCTTCGGCTGGAAAAACCTAACAAGTTATCAAAACAGAATAAGGTATTTCGATTCTTTTGTTTATCATTTATCAGGCGACACCCGGATTTGAACTGGGGAAAAAGGATTTGCAGTCCCCCGCCTTACCGCTCGGCCATGCCGCCAAAACGATACAAAATATATGACAAAATTTCCTCTTTCTATTGAAAAAGAAACCTACTATGGTTTTCAGTTACAAAACAAAAAAGTTAGGACAAATTTGAACCCTTAACTATTGATTGTAAATTCATGAATTATTTTTGAATTTCAATCGAAAACTGTGTTTACGTTGTGTTTACTTAATGATAAATGATATAAGTAAATATAAGTAAATTGATTAAGTAAATTGATGCGGATTTTATTGAATTATAAAAAAAAAGAAATCCGCATCAATTTCAATTATAAGAGCTATTATAACTATATGTAAACCTCATAATGTAAATTGTTACACAGATATTATCTAATCAGGTATATTATCTGTATATCATGTTTCTATTTATAGGCAATTTTAGGTAATTTTCACGAAATTATCGTGCTTCGCTTTTTACAATTTTTGTTGAATAGATTGAATATATAAAAGAGAAAGTTTTAGAAAGCGTGGCAGGTGCTGTTCCGAATAAAGCTGTAATGTAATATAAATAATATAAATATAATAAAAAAAGGGGGGGCGTATATATAGATAGCTGTAGTTATATCTGCGCGTGCTTAATAAAAAAAAGGCTTTTTTTACTTATACATTTTTACACTCGTATATTCTATGAATTCCATTCAAAAAAACAGGTAAAGGTGTCTCTCTTCTCTGCGAATTTTTTTTTTTTGAACAATTGAATCCACGAAAAAGTCAAGTGCTAAAAAAATCAATTCTATTTTTTATACGATTATTATGTCTTTATCTCATTTTATCTCATTGAACAGATCAAATGCTAAATATATTTACATTTATAGTATTCAATTGGGTTGGAATACGGAATATCATAATAATGGTAGAAATGAAATCATTTTTTGTTTTGATATTCTATACAAAACACCCTAAATCTAAGTGTAATTTATTGATTCCTTTCTGTTTGTATTTGGTGTAAATCCCGATAGGTAAAATTTCATGTAATTTAGTAAACAGAATAGAAATTCCATCATTGCTATATTGATCCATATGATTTCATGAAGAATGAGCAAAAAATGGGATTATTTTCTATAAATATAAAAGGGGGAAGTTAAAAAAATGCTTGGGGGTAGAAATGAGGAAATGTCTACAATACCCGGATTTAATCAGATACAATTTCAAGGGTTTTGTAGGTTTCTTGATCGAGGCTTAACAGAAGAACTTTATAAGTTTCCAAAAATTGAAGATACAGATCAAGAAATTGAATTTCAATTATTTGTGGAAACGTATCAATTGGTAGAACCTTTAATAAAAGAAAGAGACGCTGTATATGAATCACTCACATATTCTTCTGAATTATATGTATCCGCGGGATTAATTTGGAAAACCTGTAGAGATATGCAAGAACAAACTATTTTTTTTGGAAACATTCCTCTAATGAATTCCCTGGGAACCTTTATAATAAATGGAATATACAGAATTGTGATCAATCAAATATTGCAAAGCCCCGGTATCTATTACCGGTCAGAATTGGACCATAACGGAATTTCGGTCTATACCAGCACCATAATATCAGATTGGGGAGGAAGATTAGAATTAGAGATTGATAGAAAAGCAAGGATATGGGTTCGTGTGAGTAGGAAACAGAAAATCTCTATTCTAGTTCTATCATCAGCTATGGGCTCGAGTCTAAGAGAAATTCTAGAGAATGTTTTTTACCCTGAAATTTTCTTGTATTTCTTGAATAATAAGGAGGAAAAAAAAATTAAGTCAAAAGAAAATGCCATTTTGGAGTTTTATCAACAATTTGCTTGTGTAGGCGGAGATCCGGTATTTTCGGAATCCTTATGCAAGGAATTACAAAAGAAATTTTTTCAACAAAGATGTGAATTAGGAAGAATTGGTCGACGAAATATGAATCGTAGACTGACTTTTGATATACCTCCGAACAATACATTTTTGTTACCGCGAGATATATTGGCAGCCGCGGATCATTTGATTGGAATAAAGTTCGGGATGGGTATACTTGATGATATGAATCATTTGAAAAATAAACGTATTCGTTCTGTAGCGGATCTCTTACAAGATCAATTCGGATTGGCCCTGGTTCGTTTAGAAAATATGGTTAGAGGAGCTATGTGTGGAGCAATTAGACATAAATTGATACCGATTCCTCAAAATTTGGTAACTTCAACTACATTAACAACTACTTATGAATCTTTTTTCGGATTACACCCATTATCTCAAGTTTTGGATCGAACAAATCCATTGACACAAATAGTTCATGGGAGAAAGGCGAGTTATCTGGGCCCTGGAGGATTGACCGGGCGAACTGCTAGTTTTCGGATACGAGATATCCATCCTAGTCACTATGCACGCATTTGCCCTATTGATACGTCCGAAGGAATCAATGTTGGACTTATTGGATCCTTAGCAATTCATGCGAGGATTGGTCATTGGGGATCTCTACAAAGTCCCTTTTATGAAATCTCTGAGCGATCAAAAAAAGTACGGATGCTTTACTTATCATCAAGTAAAGATGAATACTATATGGTAGCGGCAGGAAATTCTTTAGCACTGAATCGAGGTAGTCAGGAAGAACAGATTGTTCCGGCTCGATACCGTCAAGAATTCCTCACTATTGAGTGGGAACAAGTTCATTTTCGAAGTATTTTCCCCTTCCAATATTTTTCTATTGGAGCTTCCCTAATTCCTTTTATCGAGCATAATGATGCGAATCGTGCTTTAATGAGTTCTAATATGCAACGTCAAGCAGTTCCGCTTTCGCGATCGGAAAAGTGCATTGTTGGAACTGGGTTGGAATGCCAAGTGGCTCTCGATTCCGGGGTTCCCGCTATAGCCGAAAATGAGGGAAAGATCCTTTATACCGATATTGACAAGATTCTTTTATCGGGCAATAGAGATACTTTAACTATTCCATTAGTTACATATCAACGTTCCAACAAAAATACTTGTATGCATCAAAAACCACAAGTTGCGCGAGGTAAATATATTAAAAAGGGACATATTTTAGCGGACGGTGCTGCTACAATTGGCGGCGAACT